ATAGTTGTAACAACTGAAATTTTTTCCATAAAAATATTATTATTTATTATATATAAATTCTCTATTTTTGGAAGCAAAAAAAAGGGGGATATAGATAAATGGAAAGATGATAGAAAGAGAGAACAAAAATAGAAATGAAATATGATTCCAATATGTATGGTCTATGAATCACCTCATAAAAGGCAGTGTGATAAAGCATTAAAGTAAAATAATAATAAAGAGCCTCGGGTTAATACAAACTGAGTAGATTAATTCAAGAACGCATTTTTTGTGGAGCTCCATTGCAGAGTTCAGGCCTAACCATTAACAGAGAAGCTATGGGAACGACAAAACCTGTGACTACATAGGATTTCATTGAAAACTAATCCTAATTATTCATTGAGTGGGATGGCGAAACGAACCAAGAACAAATTGATTTACTCTGAGAAGTCGCGGACTGGCCTTAAGAATGAAGCAGTAAAGAGTCAATATTCGCCCGCGAAACCCTTCGTTTTTTTTTTTTATTGGATTTCACAATCACATATTGTCTTGCTTGATTTGGTAGGAATAAAAAAAAAAAGAAGCATTATCTATATCTATAAATATAGACGTCTAAATATACAGCTTACCATGTAAAAAATTCAATATCAATGAAATCCCATTACTTAATTTAGTGCATTATTTATGAAATTAAATACATGCATATCTGTAATATTATTGAATCGTTTCATTCGCGAGGAGCTGGATGAGAAGAAACTCTCATGTCCGGTTCTGTAGTAGAGATGGGATTAAGAAAGAACCATCTACTATAACCCAAAAAGAACCAGATTTCGTAAGCAACATAGAGGAAGAATGAAGGGAATATCTTGTCGAGGCAATCATATTTGTTTCGGCAGATACGCTCTTCAGGCACTTGAACCCGCTTGGATCACAGCTAGACAAATAGAAGCAGGGCGCAGAGCAATGACAAGATATGCGCGTCGTGGTGGAAAAATATGGGTACGTATATTTCCCGACAAACCCATTACAGTAAGACCTACGGAAACACGTATGGGTTCAGGGAAGGGATCCCCCGAATATTGGGTCTCCGTTGTTAAACCAGGTCGAATACTTTATGAAATGGGCGGAGTATCAGAAACGGTAGCCAGAGCAGCTATTGAAATAGCCGCGTGCAAAATGCCCATACGAACTCAATTTGTTATTTCAGGATAGAGATGTAGAACTAAGCGAAAGGGGTATTAAGGATGAAAAAATAACCACGCTTTACTTAATTTCTTTTATGGTTTCTAGACAAATATTATTTCTTTTTTTCCTCATTCTTTGCATTGAAAAAACAGATTTAAATAAAAATGATATGATTCAACCTCAGACTCTTTTGAATGTAGCGGATAATAGCGGCGCTCGAGAATTGATGTGTATTCGAATCATAGGGGCGGGTAATCACAGATATGCTCATATTGGTGACGTTATTGTTGCTGTAATCAAAGAAGCAGTGCCTAATATGCCTCTAGAAAGATCAGAAATAATTAGGGCTGTAATTGTACGTACACGTAAAGAATTCAAACGTGACAACGGTATGATAATACGATATGATGACAATGCAGCGGTTGTCATTGATCAAGAAGGAAATCCAAAAGGAACTCGAGTTTTTGGTGCAATTGCTCGGGAGTTGAGACAGTTAAATTTTACTAAAATAATTTCATTAGCTCCTGAGGTATTATAAATACTAGTAGATTATATTATGATATAGTTATAGTTGGATATCTGAAATAGATCAAATCATATTAGTAGATTGTGTCTCACGCATATACTTTGAAAAATAGAATAAATAATTAAAGCAAAAAAACATGTTGATTATATCAAAATTAGGAAGCAACAATAATTTTAATTCGTCATGAGTAGAGACGCTATTGCTGATATAATAACTTCTATAAGAAATGCTGACATGGGTAAAAACAGAACAGTTAGAATAGCATCTACTAATATAACCGAAAACATTGTTAAAATACTCCTACGAGAAGGTTTTATTGAAAATGTTAGAAAACATCAGGAAAGTAACAAATATTTCTTGGTTTCAACCTTGCGACATAGAAGAACTAGGAAAGGAATATATAGAACTATTTTAAAACGTATCAGTCGACCGGGTTTACGAATCTATTCCAACTATCAACAAATTCCTAAGATTTTAGGCGGAATGGGGATTGTAATTCTTTCTACTTCTCAAGGCATAATGACAGATCGAGAAGCTCGCCTAGAAAGAATTGGAGGAGAAATTTTGTGTTATATATGGTGATCCTACTCTGGTATCTTAATTTTATCTCTAACTTCCTATTTGTTTGTGAAATAGAGAGGAAAAGTGAGTTATATAACTCTTCCTCCATTAGTTGATACTTCAAGGGGGGTTACCTGGAATGAAAGAACAAAAATTGATTCATGAAGGTTTAATTACTGAATCACTTCCCAACGGTATGTTCCGGGTCCGTTTAGATAATGAAGATATAATTCTAGGTTATATTTCAGGTAGGATTCGGCGCAGCTTTATACGGATACTACCGGGAGATAGAGTCAAAATCGAAATAAGTCGGTATGATTCAACCAGGGGACGCATAATTTATAGACTTCGCAGCAAAGATTCGAACGATTAAATGATTTTTGAAAACATTCCTTTCATAGGGATACAATTCAAAGTTCAAAAATACAAGAGACTTCTTTTATTCCAAATAAAATAATAGGTTCGAAATTAAGATAAGGAGTGAGGTGAGATATATGAAAATAAGGGCTTCTGTTCGTAAAATTTGTGAAAAATGTCGACTGATCCGTAGGCGTGGACGAATTATAGTGATTTGTTCCAATCCGAGACATAAACAGAGACAAGGATAATCTTTCTAAAAAAAAAACTTTCTAAATTCTAAAAGAGGGTCCCCACAAAAATAAGAGAAAGGATTTGTTTTAACATAAAATGGATATCTCCGTATTTTTCTGTATATTTCTGATTCATATTTATGAGATGATAAAATATGGCAAAACTTATACCAAAAATTGGTTCACGTAGGAATGGACGTATTGGTTCACGTAAGAATGGACGTAGAATACCAAAAGGGGTTATTCATGTTCAAGCGAGTTTCAACAATACTATTGTAACTGTTACAGATGTACGAGGCCGAGTGGTTTCTTGGTCCTCCGCCGGTACTTCGGGATTCAAAGGCACAAGAAGAGGGACACCTTATGCAGCTCAAGCCGCTGCTGTAAATGCTATTCGTACTGTGGTGGATCAGGGTATGCAACGGGCCGAAATTATGATAAAGGGTCCTGGTCTCGGAAGAGATGCAGCATTACGAGCCATTCGTAGAAGTGGTATACTATTAAGTTTTGTACGTGATGTAACACCTATGCCACATAATGGATGTCGACCCCCAAAAAAAAGACGCGTGTAGAAATTTGTCTAAGAATTAAACGTATTTCAAGAGAAAAAAATGATTCAATGAGCTGATCAAATAATAATATTAGTATGGTTCGAGAGGAAGTAACGGGATCCACTCGAACACTACAGTGGAAATGTGTTGAATCAAGAGTAGACAGTAAGCGTCTTTATTATGGTCGTTTTATTCTGTCCCCGCTTATGAAAGGTCAGGCCGATACAATAGGTATTGCCATGCGAAGGGCTTTGCTTGGAGAAATAGAAGGAACATGTATCACACGTGCAAAATCTGATAAGGTACCGCATGAATATTCTACAATAATAGGTATTGAAGAATCAGTACATGAAATTTTAATCAATTTGAAAGAAATTGTATTGAGAAGTAATCTGTATGGAGTTAGAGACGCATCCATTTTCGTCAGGGGTCCTAGATACGTAACCGCTCAAGATATCATCTCACCACCTTCTGTAGAAATAGTTGATCCAACACAGCATATAGCTAATCTAACGGAACCAATTGATTTGTGTATTGGATTACAAATCAAGAGAGATCGCGGATATCGTATAAACCCTACAAATAACTTTCAAGATGGAAGTTATCCTATAGATGCAGTATCCATGCCTATTCGAAATGCGAATCATAGTATTCATTCTTATGGGAATGGTAATGAAAAACAAGAAATACTCTTTCTAGAAATATGGACGAATGGAAGTTTAACTCCTCGGGAAGCACTTTATGAAGCTTCTCGTAATTTGATTGATTTATTTATTCCTTTTCTACATGCGGAGGAAGAGGGCATTCGTTTCGAGGAAAATAAAAATAGGTTTACTCTACCCTCTTTTACCTTTCAAAACGGATTCACTAATCTAAAGAAAGACAAAAAAGGAATTCCATTGAAATGTATTTTTATTGACCAATCAGAACTACCTTCCAGGATCTATAATTGTCTCAAAAGGTCCAATATACATACATTATTGGACCTTTTGAGTAACAGTCAAGAAGATCTTATGAGAATTGAATATTTTCACATAGAAGACGTAAAACAGATATTGGACACTCTACAGAAGCATTTCTCAATTAATTTACCTAAGAATAAGTTTTCGTTTTAAATCTATTGGAATTTTCAATATTCGTTTTATAAAAAAAAAAGAAAAACTTAGTTTTAAATCTTTGGTACGATTCATATTTTCGTGGAATAGATCATAAGAAAATTCATGTATCTAGGGAGGGTTCACTTTAGAAACGACTATTCCCTAGATACCTACATCTAGGTATTTCGCAGTTGAATCAAATTTAAAAAAGACCTAAAGTTAAAGATTTATCAATAGGTAATGTTGCTCCAATACCTAACCAAAGAGCTACTGCGGTACCAACCAAAAAGACTGTTGTAGCTACTGGACGACGAAATGGATTTTGAAATTTATTAACATTTTCTAAAAAGGGTACTGTCAATAATCCTATTGGTACTGAAGCCATTAAAAGAACACCCAATAACTTATTTGGTACTGTGCGGAGTATTTGAAATACGGGAAAGAAGTACCATTCGGGTAATATTTCCAAAGGAGTTGCAAATGGATCCGCCGGTTCACCAATCATTGATGGTTCCAGAACTGCTAAGCCCACATTACATGCAATAGTGCCTAGAATTACTACTGGAAAAATATATAAAAGATCATTGGGCCATGCGGGTTCCCCATAATAATTATGGCCCATCCCTTTAGCCAATTTAGCTCTTAATACAGGATCATTCAAGTCAGGTTTCTTTGTTATTGGGATAGGTGAATTCTTTTGGATCCATCCCCCGAAGGAACCGGACATGATAATTTTTAATCATCCGGCTCGAGCAAGAATAAAAGGAATAGCAGAAATGGATTCCTAATAAAATATAAAATCTAGATTTTATGCATATCCACACATAGATAATGACTCCAGATAAGAAAGGATTTCCTCGGATTCCATTCCCGGAGTTGCAATTAGTCATTGCAAAAAAATTCAGTTCTTCCAGGTAAATGCTCAATATCCAAGTAGGCTTATAAATTTGATCATAATCAAGTGCTTTTTGGACTGTCTCATGTTTTTTGATTTGATTGGTGTTTATCCCCCAAACATCTCTATTTTCTTACATACAAAATATTTACTTGTTACTAATAAAGTATAGCCTCTATTCTTCCTTAGATCCCTTATTTCACTCCGATAGTATCATAGTCATAGATCGGTATCGATGCAGAGGAAATGAATGCATTTCCATACTATAAATAAATAAGTAAGTGGAATAGATGGAGCATTGAATTATTCCACATCACTTATTCTATTCTACGGGATCTTACGAAGCCTGTTCATGCATGACATAATTCAGGGATGATCATAGAAAAGATTCTCCTCAAGTGAACCGGCCTATCCTATGCTACATAGGGGGAATTACACGGTGGTTGGATGCGGAGACACATTTGGTTATGAATTCCAACGTGGCGGATAAAATCATATATCGCCATGGGCCAATCAATAGTTCAAGTCGCACACTCCCATAATCCGCCCTCTCTTCGGAGAATCCACTTCAACTATTCGTATCAAATAAAAAATACTTCGGAGTTGAAGAGAAGTATCCAAATAACATGTCTTATCTTTTTTTATTCAATAATCCATATTTATAGCAATGAAATACTATTGTTCCTTCCCCGATATGATATATGTATATGAAAAATGACAAATATCTATGATCTGTTTTCTCTATAAAGGACCCGAAATACCTTGCTTACGTATCATTGGGAAGTGCATTAACATAAATACGGCAGTAAGAAGAGGCAGTACAAAAGTGTGTAAACTATAAAAACGAGTCAAGGTGGATTGGCCGACACTAGCACTTCCACGCAATAACTCTACCAAAGGCGATCCTATTACAGGAATAGCGTCAGGTACACCTGTCACAATTTTGACTGCCCAATAACCAATTTGGTCCCGAGGTAAGGAATAACCAGTTACACCAAAAGATGCAGTCAATACACCCAAAACTACACCTGTAACCCAAGTTAATTCGCGGGGTTTTTTAAATCCCCCTGTAAGATACACACGAAATACGTGCAGAATCATCATTAGAACCATCATACTTGCTGACCATCGATGAACTGATCGGATTAACCAACCAAAATTGACTTCAGTCATTATGTATTGAACAGAGGAAAAAGCCTCTGTAACGGTTGGACGATAGTAAAAAGTCATAGCAAAACCTGTAGCTACTTGTACTAAAAAACAAGTAAGCGTGATCCCCCCTAGACAATAAAATATGTTGACATGAGGAGGAACATACTTACTAGTTATATCGTCTGCAATCGCTTGAATCTCGAGACGTTCCTCGAACCAATCATATACTTTATTGAGATAGGTAATCCAAGAGGACTCCCCCTCTAAGAACCGTATATGAGAATTTCATCTCGTACGGCTCAAACAGAAACACACAAATACTAGTTTCAATGAATATAGAAAGTGCACAACTTCTTATCCGCTTGATTTGATTCGATTTGTCCCGAAGATAGTAAGTAACAAAAAGACGGAATCTCTTCTTTCTTTGTGATGATAATGCCAAAAAATATCAAGTCGGCTCATCCGTCTTTCTTTATGTTGATCGTTACAGGCCTCTTGAATCTTCTCTTCCCTATTTTTTTGTGATTTCTTTTTTTCTTTTTTTGTATGTAATGCGGATTTACTCTATGTTTTACTATTGATAGGAATTCTCTTGTTGAGACCCTATGAATCAATTAAAACCTCAGATTCATACTAGAACCACGATGATTTCGCCTCAAGCTCAAAGGTTCTCTGAGTAAAAACCATTTGATGATCACTTATTCAATGAGTAGATGTAATGACTCAGCAAAATCTTTGTCCTTCGGACAAAAGAAGTCTGAAGAAAGAAAAATAGTTTGCTTTATAAAATACCTATCCGAAAATTTTTTTTGAGTCCGGTCGCGAGGTTTGAATAGTAGATATGAATCATAGTTCAAATATTTCTTTTCTTGATCTATTCTATATATTCCGTGCTCCAGATACTAGAATCAATATCTGACGAGGTAGAATCATCTTGATAAAGACGACAGGCTCATTCTCTGTATTATCAATAGGATCAATTATAACAAGTCACACGCTCATATTCCGGAAATACCGAAACAAATAAATTCCACAGTCGAACTACCAGAAGGGTCTATAAATCCGAGTCTTAAGTCAATTTGTTAGTTTGATCGAAAAACAAGGACTTCCTTGTTTTTATGAACCTAACTCATTGAAATTCCATCCAGTAAAACGGAAGAATTATAAATTTCCAAAATAATAGATAGGAATATCGCAAATAGAGCCATTGCGATTCCCATAAGTGGTGTAGTCCCCCAGCCCGGAGCTACTTTACCATATTCCGAATTCAATGGTTTCAATAAACTTCCTACGCCAGTTTGTCTTGGCCTAGATCTAGAATTACCTTCAACGGTTTGTGTAGCCATAAATCCTATTTAATCATTGGTTGAGATCTGTTGACTTTGTATACCATTCTGTTGTAGTTGTAAATAAACGATCTTATCGTAGATCCATTGTGATCTTGAAATTATCTAAAAATGGAAACAGCAACCCTAGTCGCCATCTCCATATCTGGTTTACTTGTAAGCTTTACCGGGTACGCCTTATATACCGCTTTTGGGCAACCCTCTCAACAATTAAGAGATCCATTCGAAGAACACGGGGACTAGACTAGTTGAAGTAATGGGCCGACCATATTATATTGGTCGGCTCATTACTTCAACTTCAGTTGAGATAATGAAAAATCATTTCGTTTTTTTAGTAGGAACCTTAGGTGGTTCTCGAAAAAAGATAGCGAAAAAAATGATTCCTAAAGTCGAGACTAAAAGGAATGTATAAACCAATGCTTCCATAGATTTGATCGTGGTTTACAATTATAGCTTCCACAACTATTCATTTGGGATCATTTACAAAAAAGGGAAAAAATCAAAGAAAAGCGGGTGATTCAAGTCAAGATTTCTTAGGTACCCTATTCAATTCAAATAAAAAAAAAATAGAGACGAAAGATACCGTAGCAGCCTTGTATCAGACTGCTTGTCTCCTTGTAGTTGGATCTCCAAGTTTTTGGAATGCTCCAAATTCCACTTGAGCATCCAAATCTGGATCAATACCAGCAAAAACATCTCTGAACAGGGTTCTAGCACCATGCCAAATGTGTCCGAAAAAGAAGAGCAAAGCAAACGTAGCATGTCCAAAAGTGAACCAACCCCTTGGACTGCTACGAAAAACACCATCCGATTTCAAAGTAGCCCGGTCTAATTCAAAAATTTCACCTAATTGGGAACGTCTAGCATATTTTTTCACAGTAGCGGGATCACTATAACTAACTCCATTGAGTTCGCCCCCATAGAATTCAACGGTTACACCTACTTGTTCAACACTATACTTTGATTCTGCCCTTCTAAAAGGAACATCGGCCCTCACAATTCCGTCTCCATCTACCAAAACTACTGGGAATGTTTCAAAAAAAGTGGGCATACGGCGTACAAAAAGCTCGCGCCCTTCTTTATCTCTAAAGACGGGGTGCCCTAACCACCCAACAGCTATTCCATCTCCGCTGTCCATTGATCCTGCTCTGAATAATCCCCCTTTTGCTGGATTATTACCAATGTAATCATAAAAAGCTAATTTTTCAGGAATTTTAGCCCAAGCTTCCGATAAACTCAGATTTTCGGCTAGTCCAGCGCCAACTCTTCGATATATTTCTTGCTGGAAGTATCCCTGATCCCACTGATAACGAGTAGGACCAAATAACTCGATTGGGGTAGTTGCTGAACCATACCACATAGTTCCAGCAACAACGAAAGCTGCAAAAAAAACAGCAGCGATACTACTAGAAAGTACCGTTTCAATATTGCCCATACGTAATCCTTTGTATAGACGTTGAGGCGGACGGACACTAAGATGGAATAGGCCTGCTAATATGCCCAATGTACCCGCTGCAATATGATGAGAGGCTATTCCTCCCGGAACAAAAGGATCAAAACCTTCTGCGCCCCACGCTGGATTTACAGATTGCACTTTTCCAGTTAGCCCATAAGGATCGGATACCCATATTCCAGGACCATATAAACCTGTTACATGAAATGCGCCAAAGCCAAAGCAAGCTACTCCTGAGAGAAATAAATGAATTCCAAAGATCTTGGGCAAATCCAAAGAGGGTTTTCCTGTACGTTCATCACAGAATATTTCTAGGTCCCAATACACCCAATGCCAGATGGCTGCTAAGAAACACAAGCCCGAAAACACAATATGTGCCCCTGCCACGCCCTCATAACTCCAAATACCCGGATTCGTTATAGTTCCTCCTGAAATACTCCAACCACCCCACGAATTCGTTATTCCTAAACGAGTCATGAAGGGTATAACGAACATACCTTGTCTCCACATTGGATCAAGAACAGGGTCAGAGGGATCAAAAACCGCCAATTCGTATAGAGCCATCGAACCTGCCCAACCAGAAACTAGAGCTGTATGCATTATATGGACAGAAAGCAATCGACCGGGATCATTCAATACGACAGTATGAACACGATACCAAGGTAAACCCATGGAAATACCCCTTTAGCAAAGAAAAATGGATACTATGTAACTTTATCGCATTGAAACTTATACTATGTACCTAACCTTTATCAGTGGATTCTGTATAAGAAAGGGTTACTATTTATTCTGTTCTGTTGAAAATAACGCAAGAATTCTGTTCGTAAGAACAAAGAGAAGCAGATCTATTCTATACTCGATAAGTACCAATACGCAATGGGAGGATGCGTCCCTTTTTAGGGGAAGGAATGCATAGATACTTATTCATTATTCGAGCGATCGATGGGAGACCCGTTCGTTAAAATTTTGATTTATTTTGTCTTCCTATATAAACCTTCAATCTATGTATAAAATAGAATAAACAGAAAAAAAATGATGAAGACAATAAACCCATTCCTACGTTTCCATATTAAAGTGAAGTATAGTACTTAATTTTTTTCTTCAATTTAATGCCCATTGGTGTTCCAAAAGTACCTTTTCGGAGTCCTGGAGAGGAAGATGCAGTTTGGGTTGACGTATAGTGCGACTTGTCAGACATATTGGGTCATACGGGGTTTACCCGTTTTCTCACCCGATTGAGATATCCTCTGTTTCGCCCAAGAAATATTGCATTGATTGAACCATCAATCATTCGGAGCGTGAAGTGAAATTAGATCAATTTATATTGAGGATAAATATTATCAATTAGAAGAGTTTATGGTTGACTTGGACTAATAAAATAAAGTATCCAGGCTCCGTTCAGAAAATACCAAATCGATAATGGTAATATATGTACAATTACCACTTGTATCATAGACAATTCTTATACTTATTATAGAGGAGGGGTGATCTGAAACTGCCGTGCTAACCAATATGACGAATACATCAAATAGTTTAGTTTAGGGGAAGGCATGAAACCAATTGAAAAAAGTCGTAGCAAAAATAAGTGGTACTGAGATCATTTGCCCTATATGTGCAAATAGAATTCGGACAGATCTTTCCCCGGAGTAGAACATAAACCTAAAAGAATTGAAAGGGCCCATTCAGGAACAAGAAAATGACATCGTGATTTTCATCTCGACGAAACAATACATCAATGAAAGGTTAGTTCAATCAGTAAATTCTTTTTTTTAGGGAAGGGGCCAAAAACTCATGTTTTTTGAAAAATAGAGGAAAAACCCCTTTTTTAGAAAAACGGAAATCTGTTACAAAAAAAAATAAATAGGAATAGAATCGACACATTGATTCTTTTTTCGCAATTTAATTTTTGAACCGTATGCATCCAAAGGTGCACGTACGTTTCCTAAGGGATACAATTTTGTCCTAATCAACCGACTTCATCGAGAAAGATTACTTTTTTTAGGACAAGAGGTTGATAGCGAGATCTCGAATCAACTTGTTGGTCTTATGGTATATCTTAGTATAGAAGATGATACTAAGGATCTTTATTTGTTTATAAACTCTCCTGGCGGATGGGTAATACCAGGAATAGCCATCTATGATACTATGCAATTTGTGTCACCCGATGTGCATACAATATGCATGGGATTAGCCGCTTCAATGGGATCTTTCCTTCTGGTCGGAGGAGAAATTACCAAACGTATAGCATTCCCTCACGCTTGGCGCCAATGAGTATTTATTTGAAAAAAAAAAGAAGAAGACTATGCCTTCGCCATATCGAATATGAATAATAAGTAATAATAGCATGGCACTTCGAGTTCGATATGAACAATCCATTATTGTTTTTCTTAACATGAGATTTTGTATCGAGATAGTAGTATGAAACAAGGTTTATTTCCGATTTTATCTTATGTGTTGGGAGTACCTTTTAGCGTCACAAACCGTTTTCTTCCACATCAGAAGTCTCTTTACTGATATTTATGTTATGAAAGAAAGAGTAGGGAAATGGGAAAAAGGATCATTTTGACTTATTTTGATCGTATCAAAAAGAAACTTTGGGATTGCTAAATCACAGACGAGATAAATATAGAAAGCAACAGAACCATCATAGTATTTTTTTCTTCTTATGATACGAAAGGAAGGGTGGTAAATGGATCATTCAACGATTTGGATCGTAGGGATCCCATTTCTTTCTTCGATAGACTTCGATAGAATAGAAGGTAGGAAAAAAATTCCATTGCAGAGCCGTATGCAATGAACAAAAGATGCCTGTACGGCTGTTCAATTCTATTCTATTTTTTTTTCTTTTTGTTTTTTTTATCCCTTACTTTACCCCATTCGAGATAGAAGAACCCTTCATGCATAATGTTATATCAATATTATCAGGGTTATGATTCACCAACCCGCGAGTTCTTTTTATGAGGCACAAGCGGGGGAATTTATCCTGGAAGCGGAAGAACTACTGAAACTTCGCGAAACCCTTACAAAGGTTTATGTACAAAGAACGGGTAACCCTTTATGGGTTATATCCGAAGACATGGAAAGAGATGTTTTTATGTCAGCAACAGAAGCCCAAGCTCATGGCATTGTTGATCTTGTAGCGGTCGAAAATGAAAATACTGGGAATTCCGTGTAAATTCAATCCACGATTCCATTTCAAATTCAAACCATAATTCGAATTTTCCGTGATTTGATATTGAATAGAAATAATTCATAAGCATCAATCATCAGGTTAAGATCGATCTAAACCAAACTATTCTATCCATATATACGACATGCCAACTATTAAACAACTTATTAGAAACACAAGACAGCCAATAAGAAATGTCACGAAATCTCCCGCTCTTCGAGGATGTCCTCAGCGTCGAGGAACATGTACTAGGGTGTATGTGCGACTCGTTTAGATCATGAGTTCGAATAAATAAAACAATTTTTCCAATACCAATTGCCAGTAACATAGGATAGATAGAGTGGAAGAAGGGCATTTTTTACCTAAAAATGAGGATCTATCGATCTATCATATACCTATCTATCATAGTTTGTGTATAGAATATCTATATTGTTTGTGTATGGAATTTATGGTTTCCATTGGTGCAAATCCAATCACCTCCATTTGAGATGAGAAGAAATTCCCCATTGGTAGCAAATAGTTATAGTTATCCATTAAGCGGAGGAAATAGTACTATAAGAAGCAAAAAATCATGTTCTTATTCTTGAAAGAACGGACTAACAAGGTCAGCTACCTAGCCAACTTTCATAATTAAATGCCGTCACTGTACGGATAGCCTTTTTTGTGAAAAGAGCTATCTATTATTGTATAATTGATGGGTAGAGCCAAAGATTGTGAACTATACAAGTTCACAATAACATTTGATTAAATGAAAGAGGAGGCTCCGGTGTATAGAGAGGACCTCACCGTTTACGAAGTAACCATAGAAACGATGGAACCCACTTTTTAGTATCGATAAAATTTCTTATTTCCAAGTAAAATGTCTGAAAGGAATAAAAATCGTGGTTGGGAAGGTCATAGTAGCAAAAGCCATTGGAATTTATATTTTATATATTGGAATAATCCGTTTTGTTATTAAGCAACCGGGGAATAAAAGGATGACTGAAAGAAGAAAAATCAATTAGTTATTCATTAAAGTTTAATTTGATTCAATGACCAGAGTTAAACGAGGATATATAGCTCGGAGACGTCGAACAAAAATTCGTTTATTTGCATCAACCTTTATAGGGGCTCATTCAAGACTTACTCGAACTGCTACTCAACAGAAAATGAGAGCTTTGGTTTCCTCTCATCGAGATAGAGGCAGACAAAAAAGGGATTTTCGTCGTTTGTGGATCACTCGGATAAATGCAGTAACTCGTGAAAGCGGGGTATTCTATAGTTATAGTCGATTAATACACAATATGTACAAGAAGCAATTGCTTCTTAATCGTAAAATACTTGCACAAATAGCTATATCAAATAAGAATTGTCTTTACATGATTTCCAATAAGATTCTCAAATAAAGGAGATTCTAAAGTAATATTAATATATAGAAATGATTGAAAAAGAATTCCCCGGAGCCCATTCTCCGGGAAGATAGAATAAAAATAAATTAAGATTAAGTAGTAAGTAGTAGGAATGAACGAACATCTTTCAATAAAAAAAAAGATTTCTTCTTCCCATATTTGTTGTTTCTTATAACACAACAAGAAAATCTGGATTCTAGACTTTTTCAAACAAAAAATCAATCTGAGCTTGAATTCCGATTGGGGTTTTGAGTAAATTGAGGAGTATGTCTATTTATTTCTGGTTCTAGGACCAGTAGTTCTAGGGATCGACTCGGCTCTCTCAAATTGTTTCTCATTATTAAGAAAAGGTAACAAAGATAAAATACGAGCTTGTTTTATAGCAATAGTAATTAATCGTTGTTGTTTCAAGGTCAATTTATTCACCCGTCTAGATAATATTTTTCCTTGTTCACTAATAAATCGACTAATTAAACTCATGTTTCTATAATCAATTTGATCCCCCGATTCAATTGGGGGATAACGCCTACGGGGGGATCGCTTAGATTTACGAAAGGGTTGCTTGGATTTATCCATGGGGTTTTCCTTTTCTCTAAAATTATATTTTTTTATTCATTTCAGATACGACAAAAATAAGGTTTGATTTATATTATTTTGTATTATATTTATATATATGCGAAGTTCTTACTTTTCCTGCTTCCTGCCTCTTGGATTGGAAAGATCGAACACACGTTCCGCTCGATCTATTTCTTTATTTCCCCGTGAATCGTATGCTTGTGACAATAGCGACAAAATTTTCTCAAGTCTAATCGACTAGGTGTATTGTGTCGATTCTTTTGAGTAATATATCTAGAAATGCCCGGCGATTCTTTATTGCTACCATTTTTGGCACAATTGGTACATTCCAAAATAACTATAACTCGAGCATCTTTCCCCTTGGCCATAAACCCCTCCTTTCCGTTTTGAATCGATCCGAACCGAAGAATACGAAAATAACAAAAAAATCAATAGAAGTTACTAACTATAAATTCCATTTCTAAAGATTTTGTTGTAATTCGAATTAATATGAATAGAATATAGAATAATAGTAATAATGTAAGTAATACAATTTTTTTCTAACTATCAATTATTTCTATGCTAATCATAGCATTTAAGGATCCTTTTTCTATGCTATGATTGATTTCGTGCAACCCACCCTAGACTGTACTCCCCCCTCCCGTTTATGTTTTCCAAAATAGGATCTTAGATCCACAGTATTTTTGCTGAAGTTCAATACATTTTTTCTTTCCTTCCTATCCTAAAGACTTCCTATCCTAAAGAACTGAATGAAAAAAGGATGGACGGGGTTTTAGTCACATCACGTATAATCGTATCAAAAATTTTTTTTTTTTTCGCATATCAATAACTAGAATTAAAAAAAGGGGAATGACAAAGCATCTGGGAATAAACGATTAATTTCTATCAATAAACCCGCTAAAGACCCAAACCAGAGGGTAGTTAGCACAGGGGCCGTGGAGAGATATGTTTTTATATCTCGCATTGAAAATCCTCCTTCTTTATTGTAATACATATATGGTCAGATGCTGTAGTTCAAGATCATTTGTATTTTTTTTACGTTAGGTTTCAGATGTATATGATTCTTTTATTATATGAAACCAAAAATAAGAAATGACAAGAAAATTGTATATAGATAGAGGAGAAAATCACGATGTGGAAAACAATACATGGATTTTGTACAATGATACTGTACAAAAATTTCGAAAAGGGATGTAGCGCAGCTTGGTAGCGCGTTTGTTTTGGGTACAAAATGTCACGGGTTCAAATCCTGTCATCCCTACCTATTACTTCTCCTATGGGCAGTAACGAGGGATTAATTAAGTGAAATGGATTCAAATTGTACAGAATCCTTTTTCATTTTTGAATACCAATGTATGAAAGCAAGATGTATTGGCGGTACAAAAAAATCCTTTTCTTTCCAATTGTATCCCCTGTCATAAGAAAGCGCTCTTAGTTCAGTTCGGTAGAACGCGGGTCTCCAAAACCCGATGTCGTAGGTTCAAATCCTACAGAGCGTGATTCCGTTTATATTATGTCGAATCATAATAAAAAACTTAACAAAACACAGTTGAATTGCTACTTGAATTTGACCCCCTCCTTACAGGAGGTCAATCAAAAAAATCTTATTCAATCAAAGGTCCAGCTGATCACCGCGTCTGTATTGTAAATATGCAGTTACAAATAATCCCGCTAAAGTAATAGGAATTAGACCTAAGACGATTCCAAATAGAAAAACTTCAATCATTTCGATTTGTTTGTTTAATTTTAATAGTATAAAAAGAAAGGTAAGATCTATCCCTAAATATTAATCTGAATTGTCTGCGAATCTCAATGACCAAGAGTTAACAATTGACGCGGTAAGGGGCCATAGAATACCCGAAATATCGGAGAAATATTTATTTCTTTTTTTTGAATTGTTCATTCAATTCATTTCAAATAAGTCGTATTTTGTTCAAACCAATCAACAGAGCTGGGGTTATAGTTGAAGCAGCCAATAGAAAACCGAAATAACTAGTTATAGTAGGCATGAAAGAGCTGAATTAGATATTTTCTTTTGATACATATGTTGATAAAACACTTACCTAAGTTTCTATTTTTCTCAGATACGACGGTAATAAAAAACCAATTGACAGAATAAGTTTTGTTTCAATTGAAAGTTCTTGATTCATTAATCATTATAGATATATAGCACTAAAAAAAAAAATAGACTCGTTAGCTGTGACATCGACCAATCCTGCGATTTCGGATCAACAGATTCATAGGTTGGTTAATTGTCCAGAATATCTCGAATGAGAAGAAAAAAAGTGTCCCATGATCTCTCGAAAAAGTCAAACCTTGATTTTAATTTTTGATTTCGGGTCCAACTCGATTCGAAAAAGAGCAACTTTCATTATTCTTTTAGGTTCTATTCTATATTTTGTCTTTCCATATCAAGTCAAGGAATTCCATTTTGTAGTTCGGTCAAGAAAGAACCTTTGTTTTGAATCTAATGGAACAATGGTTGCATCATGAATATTGATTGTTCTGACCGACTATGTTCTGTTTCTTTCATCAAATACTATTTACTATTGTATTATAGTATATTTTTTGTACGACCAACCAATGATTTGAAATGAATGAAAGGATTTATAAATTTGACTTTTACATATAATTGTAATTGTGTGAATATAATAAAATTGTGTGAATATAATAAAAAATATTTTTCATGAATTATTATATTGGAACCCGTTGATTTAAACTTTCCCAAGATCCTCGCTTTCTATTATGAAGCCAACAGCAGAAACTTTATTTATAAGGAATTTTAGGAATTTTCTATTGATATATTGAATAACATACAGTTATGCATAGACAAAGAACAAAAAAGAAGAAAGGAATTTTGTAGTATTTCATTTCTATACTGATTGAGACTGCATTGCTGTGCCAGAGGAAGGATAGGTATACTGATTCGGTATACTCTAAATACACCTTTGGTACAAAATTGACGATCTAACAAAGATGAAATATCAGTGGTTTTCCATTTACTGATCCCATCTTTCGCGGAATCGATTCCC